AATCGATATATCAATATCGATCCGAGTCCGGGCTGTTGGAATTGGAATAAGTTCCGCAGCAGATCACGAAATCTTGGCGATCCTCTCTATCTAATGAATGGGGAGTCCGCTTTGAAATCGTCCGCCCCGCACCCACCCCCGAGTATATACTTCAACAGGAATCACACAGGGATAGATTGATACAATAGAAACCTCCGGTAAAATGCCCGCCCGTAGCCCAACCCAGCAGATAAAGTACTTTACATAGTCCGTTTTAGGGATTGGGGATTTACCCATTCAGTGACTCTGGCACTGGACGTTCCCAAAATGGGTACTATTGGGTCGGGTGAATTTGATAATAGACCTTTGTTGGCATTCCAACCTTTCTTCTCCTTTCCGGGGCCTATCCGAAAGAGAATTCAGTACCTCTTGGTCGTGAATATCTGAATAGGACGAACCGGCCCCGTGGATATCTTTGCTTCCGAACAAAACAATTCGAATTAGGCTCGCGGAATGTGTATTATCCATATAGTAGTAATATAGGAGATCTTCCAATTGAGAAGATCCATCGACCTTTCATCAGACATGCGTACTTTTTATTTTCCAATAGATTTATATCTTTCATTAATGGACCCTTTTTTGATGTAATGAGTAGAGTAATAGGCTCTAGTTGTTCGCCGCTCAAGAATTCTTATTTAGGCAGTTCATACCATCCATAACCATCCATACATAGTGTTTTGATCTAAGATTTCAATTCTTCCATCGTTCAGCAGTAGCATATTGTTCCATGGAGCTAAGGTCCAAAATAGGAAAGAAACAACTTTTTCCACGACTCTACCACTCGGTCAATTCTGTTCCGCTTAATCCCTCTTTCATGGCCACATATCTTTCCGGCTAAGGAATGGGAAAGCTTTCTCCTATTACAGGAATCAAATGTTTCATTTCATCCGGGAAAAGCCATCTCTTTCTCAACAATGTCTTTGTCATTTGATCCAATAGCCTTCCATTAGATAGGAAGAGATTTGATAAATACTGATAACTCTCGAATAGAGTATTAGAACGGAAAGATCCCTTAGATTTAGATAATGAACGATTGGTTCTAAGCCATCTCTGGCGATGAATCAACAATTCGAAGTGCTTTTCTTTTTCTTGCGTATTATTGATGAACCAGTCTTCTCTGAGATCTCTCATAGATCCAGATCTAGAAGGACCTGGTTGGGAAGTAAGAAGCACTTTTGGCATCTCTTGATCTGCAAAGAATTCTCGGCGTGAAAACAGAGAGACAGAGGGCTGATCTTTGAATAGGAAAGAGAATGGATCCGCAGGGTCCCAAATGAATTGGCTTATTTGAAAAAAGCCTTGTTCTGTGGAAGATCTATCTCGTGTCTGGTACTGCATGGTTCCACTCTGCACGAACTCCGAATCCTTCTCTTCATTCTCTTGAAGCTCATCCTCTTCACCTTCGTGATCAATGATCCGCTTGCTCCGAAATGACCAATAGGGAAATCCCAATTCATTGGGCCTTTCGATACAATCAAATAGATTGACCCAAGGGCGCCATATTCTCGGAGCCCAAACTATGTGATTGAATAAATCCTCCTCTATCTCTTGTGGGTCGAGGTCTCCTTCTTCCAACCCCGATTCGTATTTTTCATATAGAAATCTCTGATCAACGATAGAACAAGATCCATTTTGCATCATATCTAAGGGACTCCTTGGTTCGTGCCGAAGAAGCAATGCCACTCGATCATTATCAAACTGACTGCAATCTTTTTCTGTCCGTGAGGATCCCAAGAGAGCGCCTTCTACTTCTAATAGGCCACGAACTAGATCAGAATCATTCTCAAGGAATCCATAAGAAGTGACCCAATTTTTTTCATCGGGTCCGGGTGGAGACCAAAGATCTTGAGCGACCGATCCGGCAGAACAACTCAAAAGATAAAGAAGTATCGTTAATCTCTTCATGCTCGTTCCAAGCTCGAAGTACAATTTGTACACATAAGAATCCCCTTCCATAGATGATTTCTTCATATAGATAGATATAGGATCTATGGGGCAATTACTTAGAAGTACTGTTTGTGCAACAGCCCTTCCTATCTGATAGAAAAGGATCTCATGATCCTGAACCGAGCTTACCTGGGATCGCAAATCCCAAGTTTTTCTATGAAGAGCGGATCGAATTGTATTAGTGTCTATAATGGATTTCTTCTGTGTAATACTAATTGATAGGGCCTCATTGGTAAGTGATACAAGATCTCGTACATCGGAACCCATGGTTATGGACCCGAATCCACTAGCATTCGTATGGAAGATTTTCTTTTCCAAAGGAAATCCCCGAGTATATGAAAGAGTGAAAAAGTGCTTTCGTTGTTGTGGAATAAGAAGCCTTCGTATCTTAATGCACGTATTGAATTTATTCGCAGCTATTAGACCGGGATCCACTTTTTTGGGAATATGAGTCGACGCAATAACAAGAATATTGCTATTGGAGGATCTTTTACAATCCCTGGAGAGATGGTTC